TGAGCCAAAAGGTCACGATTCAAGATAAATTCATGGGGAAGTGGTATCTCTTTAGGATCCACCCCGGCGTCAAGAAATTGGTTAATTGGTAAAGATACATGGATTTGGTGTCCCGCCCAAGAAAGAGACCCAAGTCCTAATAATCCTGCTAAGTGGTGATTCAACATGGATTCTACATCTTGGAACCAGGCTAATTTTGGAGCGGCTTTGTGATAATGGAACCAACCAGCAAAAAGCATTAACGCTGCAAAAATCAATGCACCAATTGCAGTACAATAGAGTTGTAATTCACTAGTTATTCCAGATGCTCGCCAAAGCTGAAAAAACCCAGAGGTTATTTGGATTCCTCGGAAACCCCCGCCTACATCACCATTCAATATTTCTTGCCCTACTATAGGCCAAACTACCTGAGCACTGGGTCCAATGTGAGTAGGATCACTTAGCCATGCTTCATAATTGGAAAAGCGGGCACCATGAAAGTACATGCCACTCAACCAAAGAAAGATAATGGAGAGTTGCCCGAAATGAGCACTAAAGACTTTTCGAGAGATCTCCTCCAAATCACCCGTATGACTATCGAAATCGTGAGCATCAGCATGTAGGTTCCAGATCCAAGTGGTAGTATCAGGGCCCTTAGCTAGTGTTCTTGAGAAATGGCCGGGTCTGGCCCATTCTTCAAAAGATGTTTTTACAGGATCCCTATCCACAACAATTTTTACTTCTGGTTCCGGCGAACGAATAATCATTAAGTCCTCCTCTTTCCGGACAAGACATACAAAGAGACCCGCCAACTGTCTTTTTAGTGAATCTTTGAAAGATAGATTTTGAAAGATAGATATTATGGTTAGTTCTTTTCTTTACTATCTATCGTTCTTCTATTTTTTTTAGTTATTCACTGGAGCAATTATATATTGAAGTCAATGCGAGGCAAGTGTTCGGATCTATTATGACATAAAGATTAGGTGCCTAACGGACATTGTTTGTCTTGAAAAACAAATATTTCCCGACGTAAGAAAAAAATTTTTGAAATTTAAGAAACTGGTGTATTTTTTTTGAAGGTATAAGCTCCTATATACATCTACTTTCCTTGAGCATAATATAGGGTTTTTTATTTTATTCTAAATTCCAAGATAACTCATTAGAATTATTAATAAGACAGTCCTGATATATTAGCAATATTTATATTGCCACTATTTTTTCTTTTTATTCACTTTATTACTTCTATTCTGGACCCTATCCCTATGGTTTATCCTTATGAAATATCATATAAAATAGAAGGTAGAAGAAAGGGATATAATAAAATTCTTGATTCGATCTTACGACCTAATTGATTTGATTAATGGATCAATAACCAAACCACCCATTTTATGAAAAATAAGGAGCGTGCTCTTATTCAAATTCAAAGCGCTTCGTAATCTTCAACCAGTTCTGTGCTTCAATATAATTTCCCGGAGTAAGCGCGATAGCTTGTTTCCAATACTCAGCAGCTTGATCAAACCAAGCTTCTGCAATTTCCGAATCACCCTGTAGAATGGCCTGTTCTCCTCGGTCGGAATAGGCAGTTCCTTCCCTTAGAACCGTACTTGAGAGTTTCCTACCTCATACGGCTCATAAATTGCTATCTTAATTTCCCCTATCTTAACTGAATTCGATTTCTAAAAAATCGATCGAATTTGTTTTTGGTTTAAGCAGAAGAAGTTAATTACCCAAGTTTCAAACCCTAATTTTTATCCATAATCAGTTTGATCTTTTTTCCCACCTTCAGAAGAATGAAGCATAGATAGATCTAGAGCCTTCGTTCGAATTTTCTAAAAGGTAACTATCCCGGTTTCATATATGAAATCTCTATAGAATCCTTGAAAAAGACTTTTTTACATAAGAAAGAAAAAAGAACTTACTATCTTTGGGATCTGATACTACACCGCTGCTTAATCCCTTAGTGGATCGGCTCTATTACATAAGCGGATTCCTAAATTTGACCCCATATCGTGGGATAAGATAAGTAAGCAGTTTTTTTTAGTTGTATCGACCCAGTCGCTCACTAATTGATCTTTACGGTGCTTTCCCTATCAATTTGAGAGCTTTATCCATAGAGTAGTAGTATAGGCGATACTTTCTTCCTTTTTTGATTCTCTTGAAGTGTCCTTCCTTCCTACAGCTGATAGGGAAAAATCGTTGTTTTTACGATCCCTATGTAGAAAGCCTTTTTTTCTAGTATTTACTAGAAAATTTGATCCTCTCTTTTTTTCTTTCTATAGTGGAGATAGTCGCACGTAATGACAGATCACGGCCATATTATTAAAAGCTTGCGGTAAGAAAGGGTTTCGTTCTAGTGCCCGGAAATAATATTCCAAAGCCTTTGTATGCTCTCCATTGCTTGTGTGTATAAGTCCTATGTTATAGAGTATATAACTTCGATCATAGGGGTCGATTTCTAGTCGCGTAGCTTCATAATAATTTTGCAAAGCTTCCGCATAATTTCCTTCGGATTGAGCCAACATCCGTTACGGTCGTTCATTCTATTCAAAAAATCTCCGTTCCAAAACCGTACATGAGGTTTTCATCTCATACGGCTCCTCCCTTCTGTACATAGTACTAAGCGAAATAATCTATAGAATCAAAATAGAATTAGTCCCGTCTCATTATGAATCGAAAGGGGCTGGTATTTTTCCAAGAAATCTCTAGCCAACCTTTTCGCAAGAGGTTTTTCTTAACACCAATGAATTTTATTAATGCTAGAAAAAAACAATAGCTCCAAGAATTTATTTGTTCTCAACGCCCCCTATTTAGAGGAATTAGCCACTTCAACGATCTTTGATGGTTATAGGGGTATCCAAAGTACAAACCTGATGGTTGTTTGTTATCCCAACCATTCTTCCCAACCCTGATACGGATCAGGAAAGGGCTAATTTCTAACAAAGTTTTTCTCTTGTTGATTCCTTTCCTATTTCTAGGTGTAGTGCTTTTCTCCCCTATGCTGCCTACTGGTACTAATAGAGTAGAGTTGGCCTGTAATCCATAACCTATCCTGTAGGTATAACCTTTCGCTCAATACTCAAATCTATAATTGAAGCATCTGAGGCCGCATCAATCGAGGATACACGACAGAAGGAATTGTTAGTTCACCTCACCTTCCCGAAGCGTGGGTTTGCTTTACTAATATTGTTCTCTCTATGTGAACCCCTTCTCTTTCTCGGAAGACTAAGGTGTAGGTAGGGCTAAAAAAAAAAAACAAAAAAAAAAGAGTCAAATCGCACCATCTCTATAATAAGTAAATGCCTTTTTTTCTCCTGAGGTTGTCGGAATTATTCGCAATAAAATATTGGCTACAATTGAGAAGGTCTTATCAATGAAATTTCCATTTGCGCGGGATCTAGGCATAATTCCCAACCCATTCCATATAGAATTGTTTTCATTCCTTCACAAAATAACATAAAAACAAACACATTCGATTCTTATAAATCGATCCCTCCGTATGCTCTAAATCCATATGCTTTAAATGGATAAGAGAGATATGGATTTTCTGCGCAGCTCAAATTGTATCCTTTTTATTCTGCTTGGACAAGAGGAGATATGAAATATTTGACTAAGACTGGATTTCATTCCACTTTCCTATTTCTCAACAATAACTTCTCTCATCAGCTATTTTGTGTTTGCAAAGTCATTAATTGTCTCATACCCTATTTTGGATTTCGACAGTATGGTGTAGCGTACCTTATGCAAACGGAATTTTAAGGTTTCTTTATTTTATTATGCAATAAATTTGATTATGCAATAAGAAGAAAAGAAGAATTCTTCCATTCTCTTTTTCTTTGGTTGCGGGAAAACCCAAACTAAAACTTTTATAGGGAGCGCAATTCCTGGTAAAAAAAACCTAAGATCCTTCCACTTACAGCAAAAGGAATTTTTCCAATAGAACTATGGAACCTCCGAGCGGTTGCGGTTGTACCTGTACTGCAGGAATAAGAAAACTCGCTATTCACTCAGTTTATTTTCCATAATAAGATTATTGTAGGAGAGATGGCCGAGCGGTTGAAGGCGTAGCATTGGAACTGCTATGTAGACTTTTGTTTACCGAGGGTTCGAATCCCTCTCTTTCCGTTTTTCTTAATTTATCAACGTTAACGAGCACAATGTAGCAAATCAAATAACAATTTATTCCAGCAATAATATCGTATTTAATAGAAATTTTCTATAGCAAATTACCGTGGGATGTAAAATATACATATAGGAAAAAAAAGATCCTAGGGTTAATCCATTTTTGCTAGTTGAGTGGGAAAATACGAATTAGTAGTCTTACGAATTAGTGGTCTTAGGTCGATTTAGTTCGGGGGAAGGGTAAGGGGAAGAAAATTCTATGAACCTTTCTTTTTTTCGTTAAGTTCAAGTCTGACGAGAGTAATATTCTACAACTAACAACTCATTTATTTTGAGACCAACCCACTTCCTATCTAGAATTTTATTTACTAGTCCTTTATATTCTAATGTGTCAATCGTCAAATGCTTTGGCAATTTCCCTGGGTCAGATGAAGCAATAGAATTTTGAACCAGACCTTTTGATCTTTGGTTATCTTTCGTAGTAATAATATCTCGGGGTTTGCAACGAAAACTTGGTATATTGACTATACGACCATTAACTAAAATATGTCTATGGTTTACTAATTGGCGGGCTCCAGGAATGGTTGAAGCCATACCCAATCGAAAAAGGATATTATCCAAACGCATTTCAAGTAATTGTAGTAAAACCTGGCCTGTTGACCTTTTTGCTTTTCCAGCGATATGTACATATCTAAGTAATTGTCGTTCTGTCAGACCGTAATGAAAACGCAATTTCTGTTTTTCTTGAAGACGAATACGATATTGCTCCTTTTTACCAGAATGGAATTTTTTTTTCAGATTACTTCCGGATTTAGGTGTTTTTCTAGTGAGTCCTGGTAAAGCTCCCAGACGGCGTATTTTTTTTAAACGAGGTCCTCGATAACGGGACATGAAGACTCCTTTTTTATTTTATTGAAATTTCATTTTACACAATTAATTTCATTGTATTTACATTACAGAATACATCGAAATTAAAACTGAATTAAACTACAGGATAAACAGAGTAAAATCAACTAAAGTACCACAAAAACTAGAATTTCATCAAAATCTGTATTTTTTGTATATATATTATTTATTTTATTGTTTTGTATCTAGCAAAATTGTAAGGTAGAAAACATAAAAGATCCTGGATTCTCCATTGAATTTGGAAAAAAAAAGAGATTTTTGTTCGTAGAACATCGATAGAGAAAAAAAGCCGACTATCGGATTTGAACCGATGACCCTCGCATTACAAATGCGATGCTCTAACCTCTGAGCTAAGTGGGCTTACATAGCAGAAATAGTGTAACAAATAGAAATAGATATAGTATAGGAAATCCGTAAAATCGCAGATCTTAGTTATTAATTTTAGCTATTAACTAGATTCTAAATTTTAAGTTCTACTTAATCTTATAAAAAAAACTAAAACTTCTTAAAGATAAAGTTACCTTGATATGCTTAACTAGAAGATATCTTTAAATAAAATTTAAAAATTTATTGAATTTTATTTTTATTTCTCTAATTCGCAAATCCATTTTTCTATATAGAATAGAATTGATTCCTATTTCTATAATGGAATTGGATTTCAGATATTTTCAATTTGATATGGCTCCGACGAATAATCTAATACATAGAAAAGAATAATATATATGAAAGATATAATAAAGAGAAAATGCAACTTTATTGGCATTTTCATTCGATCATTATCGACTTTTTTTTTGAGATATTTTTTTATTTGTTAATAATTTTAGAATTCCTATTTCACTAAGGGGGACATAGAGTCATAGCAAATAAAATAGCTAATTCTTATTAGAAAAAAAAAAAGAATGAATATCAAGCGTTATAGTATGATTTCGAATACTCTAAAAAAGTAATACAGTAGGGGGGGGGAGAGAAAAACTTTGGGATATATTGATTCGGATTGAATTGGAAATACCTCAACGATACAATCAATTCAATTCTGAATTGCAATAAGCAAGTGGGGTCTCTCAAATAGAGTCGAACTGCTAGACTACGTCGAGTGATGAATTCAATAGATTCAAAAAAACTAAGAGATGGATGAAATTACACAAGGAATCCTTGTCTCAAAGAAGAGGAAAATGGGGATATGGCGAAATCGGTAGACGCTACGGACTTGATTGTATTGAGCCTTGGTATGGAAACCTGCTAAGTGGTAACTTCCAAATTCAGAGAAACCCTGGAATTAAAAAAGGGCAATCCTGAGCCAAATCCGTGTTTTGAGAGGGGGGTTCTCGAACTAGAATACAAAGGAAAAGGATAGGTGCAGAGACTCAATGGAAGCTGTTCTAACGAATCGAGTTAATTACGTTGTGTTGTTAGTGGAACTCCTTCTAAATTTGAAGGAAGGGCTTTATACATCTAATAAAGTGGATTAATCGGACGAGGACAAAGAGAGAGTCCCATTCTACATGTCAATACTGACAACAATGAAATTTCTAGTAAAAGGAAAATCCGTCGACTTTATAAGTCGTGAGGGTTCAAGTCCCTCTATCCCCAAACCCTCTTTTATTCGCTAACTATAGTATTTATCCTCTTTTTTCCTTTTTATCAATTTAAGATTCATTAGCTTTCTCATTCTACTCTTTCCCAAAGGAGTGCGAAGAGAACTCAATGGATCTTATCCTAGAATAGATTTCTTTTTTATTCGAGTGTAGGGAAGGAATCCCGGTTATTCACTCTATTTTTAAGTATTATTAAGTAAGCCATATACAATGCGTAGGACTACCCCCCCCCATTTTCAAATTTCGAATTTAAAATACTTTATTTAATTGATTTTGGAATCCCTTTAATTGACATAGATACAAATCCTCTACTAGGATGATGCACAAGAAAAGGTCAGGATAGCTCAGTTGGTAGAGCAGAGGACTGAAAATCCTCGTGTCACCAGTTCAAATCTGGTTCCTGGCAGAGAAAAAAAGATCTACCGAATAGGTATTGATACAAATACCTCGAGATGGATTGAGATACATATTCGTTCATAATATAAATAGAGTATAGTATGATTTATTCATCTAAGTGGATAAGTCTATAATCTAGAAGCACTTCTTTTTCTTTTTAGAAAATGGTAAAAATTGAATATATCTTTTCTTTATGGTACAGAAGGGGGTGAGATTAGGCTCCCCTTTATTTTTTTCATTTCTTAATTTTGTATTCTGCTATTCCGATGAATCTTTTTTTAGTCTTGTTTATCTGATCTTACTTTCCTAGTTGTGCTAAGTCATACGCGCGATACAAAGTTCGGGGTAGAGAACTTCTTTGAATCATCTTATTTTTCTGTTCATTCTGACTGAAGAAAATTAATATCTGATTTTCAAAATAGGGAATCGAAATAAAACCCTTTTTTGCTCAGTCTATCTGGACTGCTTTTGTATAATAGGAATTAATTAGAAATAGGTATTCGGT